ATGATATGACTTTGATATGATTTAGGGCTCAATAGAATTCCCAAATCAGACTTTGGTAAATCCTTTTTTTCATCTCCTGCTGATTCAGAGGTACCGTCTCTTTGATCCATTGTATAGTTTAATGGTAAAGTTTGATTACCATTAACCCCCAGAAAAGTGAACGAGTTTTTCGGTTTGATTCATATCCTATTCATCTTCTAAAGGTGTCCCTCGGCTGATTTATATTTTATATTAAGTTAAGGTGGCCTTAGGCCTTATTCCCTATTGTATTTGTATTGTGTAGTGCTTTTTGATTTCCTAAAGGTGGCCGGCCCTCAGCAACTATTATTTCTAGTTTATTTATGAATAAAGGTGGCCATAGGCCCCTATGGTCCATTGGTGCCCCTATGGTCCAGTGGTTACGACCTCTCTCTTTCACGGAGAAAACGAGGGTTCAAGTCCCTCTAGGGGTATACCAAGACCATAGGAGTAGGATTTTATCAAAAGTGAAATGGATTTGTCAACTCCTCAGTCTATCCGTGGCAGTTTGATTTTATATATTTTATCAAAAGTGAAATGGATTTGTCCGCCTGGGAGACGAAAGAAAGTTGATTATGGAACGTCTAATTAGGCGTTGGGTCGATGCCCGAGTGGTTAATGGGGACGGACTGTAAATTCGTTGACAATATGTCTACGCTGGTTCAAATCCAGCTCGGCCCAACAATTCGCCAATCTACTATCAGATGGTAGAACCCTCTTGTTCTTAAGAAATACCTGATAAGAGAGAAGAAAAAAGAATCCAAATTTTCTGCTAGATCTCTTCTTATTTCCCTGGGATTGTAGTTCAATAGGCAAGAGCACCGCCCTGTCAAGGCGGACGTTGCGGGTTCGAGCCCCGTCAGTCCCGACGGATCCAATAAGTACATCAATTAACCTCTCCGTTTTATGTGAAATGAAAGAAGGGACAGAGAGCATAATTGAATTCCGAAGGGGTTTCCCCTCTTTTTTTCAGGATTCTGTCGAAGAAAGAACAAACCCTAAACTAAAATGAAAATAATTAAAATAGTGAAGTTGATAGAATATTCCATCTTTTCTCCCGCGACTCATCTTTCTCATACTTCTTTGTCTTCCAAAGAAAATGGGATCATTCAAATTTACAACCTAATTCCTCTTTTTTTCCACTTCGCTTGTATTGTTTGTTGGGGTTTTGTAGTTAAGTTAATGGAAACGGACGAGGATACTTCATTTGATGGTTCTACACGGAACACCTAAGGTAAGTTATAGAAAAGAAAGAACAGAAAAGAAGGATAAATAAAGGAATTTTTGATTGGTCCGGGAATCCCATCTTGGATTCGGTATGGATAAAAGATCTTCGTATGTTATACTATTCAATTCTCGACGACGAATTAATTTAATAGCTCAGATATTGTTATTCATGATATTGATCCGATTCAAGATCATCAATAGGTAATGCATTCATTGAATTGACAGGTGAAAGATTTATCATCTCTATGGGATTAAATCCCGAGTTATTGTGAAATAAAAAAACGATGAGATTGAGATTATGGAAGTAAATATTCTTGCATTTATTGCTACTGCACTGTTCATTTTAGTTCCTACTGCTTTTCTACTTATCATTTACGTAAAAACAGTCAGTCAAAATAATTAATTACTTGAAATGAAACTTGACTTCTGAGTTCTTATCAATAGTTGAAGAAATCAAATCAAAAGGATTCTTTTTTTGCGTCTTAAATGAAATCAACGGACTATAATGGGCGGTATTCTATGAGATCCGAGAGTATGGTAAGAAAGAAATTTCTTTCTTACCATACTCTCTATTACTGTTATAGTAGTGTATAAAGTTGTACTTGACTTTCTAATAAAGTTGGTATACTCTATTAGCTTCTATCTATATCTACAATATATGTAGTGATTAATCCATATATGGAATTAACGTAGGACCCAATTCTCTTTCTTTCTGAAATAATTGTTTTACTGTTATACAATACATTTCTCCACTAGAATCCAATGGAATTTCGAAATGAATATATTTTGATTTGAAAATTATTTCAATTCAAATAAAAAATGCGTTGCAGAACGATCTATAAAACAATTGATACCGTTTCATTCCTCAACTAAATTAGTAGTGCTTCTAAAGTCCACTTCTTCCCCATACTACGAGTGAAAGGGAAAATGTAAAGACTACCATTAAAGCAGCCCAAGCGAGACTTACTATATCCATGTCAATTATGTCCCTTATCTTTATGATAGAAATATTCCATTATTGTATTGCTCACTAATAATAGTAGAATCCATGGTCCAGAGTCAAAAAGGGATTCTGGCCCAACACTATTAATGAACCAATCAAATAAATCCATTTCTAAAAAATTACTATATGATTTCTAATCGGGAAAGACTAAACACAAGTAAAATACACAATGATGCTACAAAGGAATGTTACTAATGGAACATATAGTAAAAAAAAAAGAGGGCCCATTCTTTGTTGCCCTTTAACTTCAAAGATCAATTGCTATCTATTACATACTTTTATTTCCTATTTTATCTAATCCGTACCCTTTCCCGATTGTCTCTCTGAAGCAGTTGGGGGATAGTATAATATACTCTTGACGAGGGGTTTCAAAAAAAATAATAAAATTTTTTCACTTTTTCTATAAAAAAAGTAAATTATCCATCCAATCTCAATATAATAGTGATTGAATGCCTGAACACTCAGAGATTCTCGCGAGTCTATAATATGTAGATTACATAAAGGACTTTCCACAACTAGTTAGCCGCCGGCTATGCCAATGAAATTCAAGACCCAATCAGTAGATATTACATTAGCAGTAGAAGGGAATCGGGAAGTCTTGCTTCGACCATTATAATAGAATCTTTCTTTGAATTTTAGATTGAAAGATTTCCAATCTTTTACAAAATCCCCAGAATAGATGTTTAGAATCAACCAAGTATCAACAATCCCCTTATTCTGTTCTACTGGGGAAAATTTGGGTGATTTATATCAGCAGATAAGAGATTTTGATTTGTTTGTTGATGAGGCGGCACCCGGATTTGAACTGGGGAAAAAGGATTTGCAGTCCCCCGCCTTACCACTCGGCCATGCCGCCAAAACGATACACAATAGGATAAAATTTTCTGGGTTGGATTACTAAACTTTAGTTTATTGTACTTGCATCCCTTTTTTAATTTAATCCTTTTGCTAAATTTAGAAAAATTCTAAAAGAAACCCCTTTCCCCTTTTGATTGTAGTTGATCCACCCCTTCGAATGCCGAAAAACTTCCCCTCACTTTTCTATTGAACAATCAAATGTATATTTTCATTCAAAAAAGCCAAAATTTATGACAAATGGGAACCCTTAACTATTCGTTGACTGAGAATTCCTGAATGATTCTTGGATTTGAATCTAAAATTGGGTTTGCCGAATGACATAAGAAACTACAAAACATACTTAATTGATTCTTTTGAATCAAAAATCCTTCTCAATTTCTATTATAACAAAAATGATAAGTATATGTAAACCCCACAATGGAAATTCTTACACAGATACCAAATTGGGTATCTTATTTAGAGTATGTTTCCTATACCTATAAATAAAGGGAATTCGTTGGAACAAAAAAAAGGCCCGGCTGGGTATTTACCGGGCCAGGCCCAAAAGGCACTTCGAACAAAATAAAAGCAAGAAGGTCTTCTTTATTTATCTTTCTATTTGGATCTTTCGAGCATCTAAATGGAATTCCTAATTATATAATAACGATAAAGAATGTGAAAGAAATACTTTCTTTAATCCTTACTTGATGTGTAATGTAACATAGTAATTATCTTTTTCAATTGGGAGAGATGGCTGAGTGGACGAAAGCGGCGGATTGCTAATCCGTTGTACGAGTTATTCGTACCGAGGGTTCGAATCCCTCTCTTTCCGTTTCCGTTGATGACTTTCTATTTTTTTCTTTCAAATTTCGCAAACCCCTTTTGATTTTTTTCCTAGTTAAACGTATGGAATATAGAAAATAAAATCTTAAGAAAATTGGAAAATCAAGCAAGAAAAACGAAATTTTTATTCTTCACGTCCAGGATTACGTCCTGGATCATTGGATAGGAATCCAAAGATGAAGAGAGAAACAAAGAATATTACTACTGTGTAAACGAAAAGTTTGAGAGTAAGCATTACACAACCTCCAAGATCATTTTTTGAAAAAGAAAAACGAGAAAAGATAATAGATCCTCCATTTTTATATCACATATCCTATTTTGACACCAAGAAATGAATTCTAGAAATAGAAAAGAATATTCAGAAATTCAAATGAAGTTGAAATTTGTAATAAGAGTCTTTGATTACCACAAATCACTTTCATACCCACAATTAGATATTCTAAGGGACCCTAACCTAATAAGGCCTTTCGCCGGAAAAAGGATTAGAATCGGGAAATGGGGCGAGCGGAATTTCTCGCGGCTATCCAAGAATTTCAATGTTTGAATTGAAGGTTCATACTCCCAGACTTATTTGATCTTATCAATTGTTAGAATTTTTCTCGAATAAATAATTTTCTAGGATAGTATTCAAGATCTTATCGAAAACTTACAGCAGCTTGCCAAACAAAGGCTAAAAGAAAAAAGAACAGAGGTATGACTGGCATAACATCTACGATTGGATTCAAAAAAGCATAGGCTTCGGGCAATTTGGCGAAGAAAAGACTACTCGGATAAAGGGTAGAATTAAGACAGATCAAACTAAAGATATTAAGCATAACAGACATTTTGTTCGTCGAGATAATTGCATTTTGATTGAGTTATTGATATAAGGAAAAATGAAGAAAGTAAGGTAGACAAAAAAATCTTTCTTTTTCCGCTCAATCAAAAATCCTCCAATCCTCAAAGGAGAATAGAAGAAATCATACTTTCATACAATATCTTAATTGAATTATATGTAATGATCAATAAATTCAGTTGAATTCTAGATATACACATGTCAAAATCCTAGCACGAATCTATAATATATTCTATAAAGAAGAAAGATTTTCTCTAGTCTATAGATAGTTGGACTGGAATTGACGAACACTTAATACCAATATTATTCTTTATTAGTATTAGTGTCGAATAAAAATAGAAATGGGGCGTAGCCAAGTGGTAAGGCAACGGGTTTTGGTCCCGCTATTCGGAGGTTCGAATCCTTCCGTCCCAGAGCATATCCATTGTATCCGAATACATCTTTTTTGTTCAACAAGGTTCTGTTTCAAGGTCTAATATTGTATAGAATATTATTCTTCTTTCTTTTTTTATTTTGAATGATTCTTTTCGGAATCATATCTCATTTTTTCACAAACTGAACTAAATTGAGTTCAAATGACATGCAAATGTAACTGAATCCTTTTGTGATCCAGATAAAGATAAGATGGGACATATATCACAGTTGCAGAAAGATTACTTAACCTCAGGTTAAACAAAATATGAAAATACATATAAAACCAGGAAGTGCTTAGCCTATAGGTATGTATTGTTATCCTATATTCAGTGACAATAGTCTTTCTATTTTTGTGAAAAATAATTTACATCCCTAAAATATTCAAATTTAAATATTTAACAATGATATTTCTTTTTATTGTTCGATCTATTTAGCTTATTTGTTTTAAATCATTGACAATTCTATTCGAAAAGAAACAGAAATATTTATTTCTTATGATAATCAAATGTAGTCTTTACTGTAAAAAGTAAAACTTGACTCAAATAATGATGTCGAAGTAGGAAACTTTTTCAATTATCAAGATTTGTAATGATTCCTTATGGGTTGAATCTTTAGGAAGTTGGAAATGGGTCAGTCTATCTTATTGAGTCATTTGAACAGGCAGAGTCAAATAGAATTTCTTTATTCGTGTTATTTCTGTTAGTTATGTTATTTCTATATTTTGATTTCTGGATATTTCTGTTAGATATTTTTTTGAGATAGAGATTTATAGAAAAAAGTTGCGTTCATACAAAAAAAGCCCAGGTCTTGCTAAGATTTCTTCATAAAAATCTTTATTATCTATGTAGCTAAGAAAAAATATAAATGACTATGTCTCTGTACCGACTGAACCAATGACTATTCATGATTCCATAATTGAATCAATTCCATACTGGTTCCAAATTAGAGGAATGTTATGGTAAAACTTCGTTTAAAACGATGTGGTAGAAAGCAACGTGCGACTTGAAGGACACGATCCGGTGTGGATTCTTATTCTTACATCCACCATTTTCTTTTATATAGGAATGAAGGTGCTCTTGGCTCGACGTCGCTTGTTCTATTCTACTAGAACCCTTCTTTTTTTATTGGGTTGTAATGTAAATAGTTCATGATGGAGCTCGAGTAGAAAGTATTTATTAATTTCTCAGGGGCAACGATCTAGGGTTAATGCCAATCAATAAATTGGAACAACTTCGTAAGTATATCTTCGATATAGAAATCGAAAGAATCCGATTCGAGCAAATTTTCAATTCAAAAAAATTGTTGGAATCGCAAAAACTTTTTCGATCCACAGTGTATCGCGCACGAATCAACCGTCGGTATGATTCTTTGATAGAAAGAAATCACAAAAGGGGTATGTTGCTACCATTTTGAAAGGATTAAGAAGCACCGAAGTAATGTCTAAACCCAATGATTTAAAACAAAGATAAAGGATCCCAGAACAAGGAAACACCGCTTCAATTGTCTCACAGATCCGAATAAAGAATCCAAATAGATTTTCAACGAGACAAAAAAGGGGGGGTTAAAGACCACTCAATAAAAAAATATCTTAATTTTCTTTAATATATTTGAGAATTATTGAACTTGAGTTATGAGTACAAATGATTTTTTAGTTTTCAGGAAGGAAGCTAAATAAAAATGACTATGAGTTCAATTTTAGGCTAATTTCTTTTACGGATTCCTTTACTATTTATTCTAATTTTATCCATAGACAAAACTTCGAATCATTTTTTCTCGAGCCGTACGAGGAGAAAACTTCCTATACGGTTCTAGGGGGGGGTTCTTTTTCATCTACATCTATCCCGATGAGCCGTCTATCGAATCGTTGCAATTGATGTTCGATCCCGAAGAGAAGGAAGAGATCTTCGGAAAGTGGGTTTTTATGATCCGATCAAGAATCAAACTTATTTAAACGTTCCCGCTATTCTCTATTTCCTTGAAAAAGGCGCTCAGCCTACAGGAACTGTTCAGGATATTTTAAAAAAGGCAGAGGTTTTTAAGGAACTTTGCTCTAATCAAACGAAATTCAATTAAATTAAGGAAAGAAAAACCAATTCAATATTAAATTAAGGAAATAAAAACTAAGGGTAGGATAGTGATTTCTATATCATTTTGGATATCTTTTCTATACTATGTTTTTTTATTTCCTTCTTTTCTTGCTCTATTAGTATCTATTTCTCATTGCTTTTATAGAATCTTTTTCTAATGAAAACCTTATTTGATTGATCCTCACAAAATTGAAAATTCTGGCATTACCTGCAATCGGGTGGTTTTCATTTGAATT